AAGTACTTCAAAGATATTCGAATCCGAGATCGGGAAAAAAATAAAAAGGGTGCTTGCATTTTTCATTTTTCTAGGAATCGGAGAATGGCTTATAACTTGACTCAATATAACTTATTTATCCAGAGACTTTACTTATTAACTAATTCATTTTCATTGCAGAACTTATTGATTGTCTTGAATTACAATAAAAAGTATTTAGAAAGACTATTCAAGATTTGACTTTACATAAAATTATCTTTACATCTTTACATAAAAGAAAATTAAACAAATAATTTTCGAAAATCTTTTCATTTTCAATTTTTGAATTATTATTTTTTTAATTGTGTACAGATTAACTAGATTGATGAATAGAAAATAAATGACTCAAGGTTTGTTCTATTTTTTTTTCTTATTAAAAAAAAATAGATAAAGGATTGGGTTTTTCAACTTTTTGATCTATTTTTTTACTTAGGTTATGTATAAAAAAAGTCGGTAGATAAGTGGACTGCGACAACAATATACAAGAGAGGGATAAAAGCGAAAAACTTTATTTTACTTTCTTTTTTCTTCTTTTTTTTTTTCTGATTATTTTATATAATAGTATTTTATATAATAGAAATAACAAAATTATATCATAGGGCTTTTTTTTAACCTTTGAACATTTTTTGCTAGTCTCACATCTCTATTTCTTTTTTATGATTCTAATTTTTTATGATTCTAAATAGATATAGAATCCAAATAAACAATCTAGAAAATAGATAAGAATAAAAAGGGGAGATCCTTAATAGATGTCTTTCACATCCAACTGTAGCACTCACTTTTTTTTGAATGGCAGTTCCAAAAAAACGTACTTCTATATCAAAAAAGCGTATTCGTAAAAACGTGTGGAAGAAGAAGGGATATTGGACAGCGTTGAAAGCTTTGTCATTAGCGAAATCTATTTCTACCGGTAAATCCGAAAGTTTTTTTGTACAACAAATAAAAAACAAAACGTTGGAATAATTTGAATTGTCTTAATTCGAAAAAGAAAAAAGAGCTAATTGCTTTTTTAATTCCCTAATTGAAATTTAAATATGGAATTAAAAAAAAAGGTCTCTTTTTTTTTTTCTTTTAATTTAAATAAAGAATAAAGACAAGATAGAAAGATTCACCTTTCTTTTTTTTAATATATATATATATATATACTTTTTTTAATTTCCGGGATGGGGATTCTTTTTTTCCCCATCGCCCTATTTTTTGTTTGTTACAGTTAACAGAATTTTTTTTCTAATTTTCAAATTCAAAATATAGAAAATTGCGACTATAGCTGAAGATATATAAATAGGTTGAATAGATTTATACTTGATTGATTTTATTTAATATTTTTTGATTTCAATTGAAAAAAAAGAATTTCTAATAATTTAGTATATTAAGTATAATAATTTAGTATATTAAGTATATATAATTAAGTATATATATATATAATATATGGATCCACTCTATATTTAGAAAATAGTTAATGGGCAACTAAAACGAATCGATTAAGTTTCAATTTTGTAACTTTCTAAATCATTATTTTTCTCAAGTACTATAATATATTTCTCTTGCTTTCAATCCAACTCAGAAAAAAACTTTTTCAATTTAGTGGATATACAAAAAATCTGTGAATTTTAACTTAGGTTATTGTTATCCAAAGAATTCTATGTTTGCATAGAAAGATGAATCAAGGCATAATAATTCTAAATTCAAAAAATTTTGTATGGTACAATTAATTACGAGAAACCCTTTTTTATATAATATGTCCAAGAATACTTAGTTCATTCTTAAACACAAATTCATAACGGCAAATCCTAATGATTACTACAGAGCTATACAAATTACATAAATCTTTTGGTTAAATATCGTGCCGAAATTTTGATCCGTAAAAATCATATAAAAAAATGCTTAATCGATTGAATGAAGAAAAAATAGGATTTTTACGAACCTAGAAAAAAATGAGAGATTGAGATAAATCATTAACAAAGGAAATGAAAAAGGTAAAGAACTTTTTTTCATTTCCATGAATCAAATGAAGTCACAAATATTTAGTTACACGAGTTTTTAGGAGAATATAAACTACAAACTTTCTGTTGTTGCTTTAGAAACTCGAAATAATTAAATAAAAAACTCGAAATAATTAAATAAAACAAACGAAAATAAGGAATCTTTTACCAACCTGTTTTTTTATTACAATTCCATTACTTATTTCTTTTTATTCTAGTTTTAGTATTATTTAAACGAAGTTTTATTCATCAATTTCAATACTCACTAAAAAATATTGCATTGAGCGGACCCCTTTAATCTCGTAATCTCGACCATTGAGTAAAATTCGGTTATTATAATTTCGAACAAGCCGCTATGGTGGAATTGGTAGACACGCTGCTCTTAGGAAGCAGTGCTAGAGCATCTCGGTTCGAGTCCGAGTGGCGGCATTGTGTCTTCTATATCTTCTAAAAGAGATAGAATAAATCTTCTAAAAGAGATAGAATAAGCCCTATAATGAATTCAATTCCTTATTTTGATTCCCTATAATGAATCAATAAATTCTCGCTTTTTTTTTCAAAAAATTTTATGATTTTTTCAACTTTAGAGCATATATTAACTCATATATCCTTTTCGGTCGTTTCAGTCGTAATTACAATTCATTTTTTAAGCTTATTAGCCAATGAAGTCGTAGGACTATATGATTCATCAGAAAAGGGAACAATAGCTACCTTTGTCTGTATAACAGGATTATTAATTACTCGTTGGATTTATTCGGGGCATTTCCCATTAAGTGATTTATATGAATCATTGATCTTTCTTTCATGGAGTTTCTCCGTTATTCATATGGGTTCCTCTTTTAAAAAACATAAAAATGATTTAAGCGCAATAACCGTGCCAAGTGCTATTTTTACTCAAGGCTTTGCTACTTCGGGCCTTTTAACCAAAATGCATCAATCCGCAATATTAGTACCAGCTCTTCAATCTCGATGGTTAATGATGCACGTAAGTATGATGGTATTAGGCTATGCAGCTCTTTTATGTGGATCATTATTATCAGTAGCTCTTCTAGTCATTACATTTCGAAAAGTCATAAAGATTTTTGGTAAAAAAACAAATTTATTAAATGAGTCATTTTCCTGTGACAAAATTAAATACATGAATGAAAGTAGCAATGTTTTACTAAAGACTTATTCTCTTTCTTCTCAAGATTATTACAGATATCAATTGACTCAACAATTGGACCGTTGGAGTTATTGGATTATTAGGCTTGGATTTATCTTTTTAACAATAGGGATTCTTTCTGGAGCAGTCTGGGCTAATGAGTCTTGGGGGTCATATTGGAGTTGGGACCCAAAGGAAACTTGGGCTTTTATTACTTGGACCATATTCGCAATTTATTTACATACTCGAACAAATAAAAATTTCGAAGGTGTAAATTCCGCAATTGTGGCTTCTACAGGCTTTTTTATAATTTGGATATGTTACTTTGGGGTTAATCTATTAGGAATTGGTTTACATAGTTATGGTTCATTTACATTAACATCTAATTGAATAAAAAAAGACTAACAAAAAGCACAGCGTATATTTAAGAATAATCTGTCAAGAACCTTTTGAATCAAATAGTAAAGCGATTCAAAAGGTTCTCACAAAGGCCAAACATGTCTGATTAAAATTCAATTTTTTTTTTACTTTTTTTGATTCAACTTCAACTTAATAGAAGAAAAAAGACTTCTCCGTTTTTCACAATTGTACAACGAACCGTTTTATGAATAATAGGATGCTTTTTTTATTTTATTAATGAATACATACTACCTATAAAAAAAATTCGATAGAATAGCTTCGACCCTCTCACCTGATAGTGAGAGAACGAAATCCGGATAAATACCAATACCTATTATGGGTAAAAAGATAGAGATCGAAAGAAATAACTCTCGTGGTCCAGAATCAAAAAAATAGGAGCTTGGGGCATTAAATAACTTATATCCATAGAACATTTGACGTGACATAGATAATGAATAAATAGGAGTTAATATCATTCCAATTGCCATTACAAAAGTAATTAGTATTTTTGGCATTAAAAAATATTTTTTGCTGGTAAGGATTCCAAAAAAGACTATCAATTCCGCAACAAAACCACTCATGCCGGGTAATGCAAGAGAAGCCATCGATAAGATACTGAACATCGTAAATATTTTTGGAATTGGAATAGCCATCCCGCCCATTTCGTCGAGATAAACAAGCCGTATTCTATCATAACTGGTTCCCGCCAAGAAAAAAAGCGCAGCGCCAATAAATCCATGAGATATTATTTGTAAAATGGCTCCGTTGAGTCCCGTATCGGTTATGGAACCAATTCCTATAAGTATGAAGCCCATATGAGATACAGAGGAATAGGCTATTCTTTTTTTTAAATTACGTTGACCAAGAGATGTTGAAGCTGCATAAATTATCTGCATTGTACCCACTATCAGCAACCAAGGGGAAAAGAGAGAATGCGCATGGGGTAATAATTCCATATTGATCCGAACTAATCCATACGCTCCCATTTTTAATAAGATTCCGGCTAGAAGCATACAAGTACTGTAATGTGCCTCCCCGTGGGTGTCTGGTAACCATGTATGTAAGGGTATAATCGGTGATTTGACAGCAAAAGCAATAAGAAACCCAATATAGAATAGTATTTCCAGTGGTATAGGATATGATTGATTAACTAATGTTTCAAAGTTTAATGTTGGTTCATTAGAACCGTAGAACCCAATACCCAAAACTCCTATTAAGAGAAAAATGGAACCCCCTGCAGTATACAAAATAAACTTTGTAGCGGAATACAGGCGTTTCTTTCCCCCCCACATAGATAGAAGGAGATAAACAGGAATTAATTCTAACTCCCACATGATGAAAAAAAGTAAAAGATCTCGAGAGGAAAATGATCCTATTTGACCACTGTACATTGCTAACATTAAGAAATGGAATAATCGGGAATCCCGAGTAACTGGCCAAGCTGCTAAAGTAGCTAAAGTAGTAATAAATCCTGTCAGTAAAACGGGTCCTATGGAAAGTCCATCTATTCCCAATCTCCAGTAAAAATCAAAAAAATTGATCCATTTATAATCTTCCGCCAGCTGGATTAATGGATCGTCCAATTGGAAATGATAACAAAATACATAGGTCATTAGAAGGAGTTCTAAAATGCATATACAAATAGTATACCAACGAATTAACTTATTTCCTCTATGAGGAAGAAAGAAAATGAGGGAACCCGCTGATATGGGTAAAACAACAATTATTGTTAACCAAGGAAAATCATTCATGGTAAAGACAAGATACACTTGGACCAGAAAAACCCGCGCTCGAAAAAAGAATCTTTATGCTTTTTTTTTCGAGTACGGGTTTTTTTCAGTAAAAAAAATCAAATGTATTCAAAATGTATTCAACTGGGGTTTTGGGGAACGTATCAATAAGCTAGACCCATGCTTCGAGTTGTTTCATGCCATAAATAAACTCGAACGCTCAAGAAATCTGTTGGACAGGCGGATTCACATCTCTTACAACCAACACAGTCTTCTGTTCTTGGAGCAGAAGCAATTTGCTTAGCTTTACATCCATCCCAAGGGATCATTTCTAACACATCGGTGGGGCAAGCTCGAACACATTGAGTACACCCTATACATGTATCATAAATTTTTACTGAATGTGACATGGGGATCTATCAATTTTTGAATGTCATAAAAATTCGATCTAGTAAACTTGTAAATGAATCATATATTGAAACACTAGATGAATCAACGATTTACCAGAAATTTGAGAAATTTTCTAATCAATTTCCTTCTAGAGCAACTCATAAAAAAGGTCCAAGATGCTTTGATTGCTTATGGTTTTACAAATATGATCTAGATTCCTTTATTATTTCTTTATTATTTCAATATTTATTATTAATACTATATTATTTCAATATTTATTAATAATACTATTTATTCAACAACGTCGATTGATTGATACGTGTTGATTTTCGATTACGATAAATTGACGAAACAATAGCCAATCCAATAGCAGCTTCAGCGGCTGCAATAGCTATAACAAAAATTGAAAAAATATCTCCTTTTAATTGGCGATTATCAAAAAAATCAGAAAATGTTACAAAATTGATATTAACCGCATTCAGTATAAGTTCAAGACACATAAGGGCCCTAACCATATTTCGACTCGTAATCAATCCATAAATACCAATAGAAAATAAATAGGCACTCAAAACAAGTACATGTTCGAGCATCATTGACCAACTCCTTATGAATTTCAATTCATTTCAATATGAACAATAATTCAACAGATTCGATTGACTAGAAATTTAACAAGGACGGAACAAAAGAATATATTCTAGTGGAAATAGATCGAATAAAAGAATTTAAAAATAAAGGAAGTTTCAAAATTTTCTATTTTAGGTATGAAAAGTCTTTAATTTGATTCCTATATTTCTATAGAATTCATTCAAGGGAAATAAATATGATAACCCAGAAAAAACTTGAATTTTGAGTGCTTTCTGGTGTTAGTTATACAGATTTATATTTATTATTGACGAGCCACAGCAATTGCACCTATCAAAGCAACTAAAAGAATTATTGAAATGAGTTCAAATGGAAGAAAAAAATCTGTTGATAAATGAATTCCAATTTGTTGACTATTACTTATTAAGTCTTGTTCGATAATTTGGTTTGATTTTGTAGCCCAAATAATACCGTACCATGACGTATCTAAAATAGTAGTAATTAGCGAAACAAGAATACTTGCACAAACCAGTGAAGTGACGCCATCCCCAACGGTCCACAGATTAAAATCGGTGTAATATTCTGAATCATTCATAAACATCACAGCAAATAGGATTAAAACGTTTATGGCTCCCACATAAATAAGTAACTGGGCAGCGGCTACAAAATGAGAATCGGAGAGAATATAGAATAAGGATATACAACTAAGAACCAATCCCAATGAAAAGGCAGAAAAAATTGGGTTGGTAAGTAATACCACTCCCAGGCCCCCTAATATAAGACCCAATCCCAGAAAAACTAAAAGAAAATCGTGTATTGGTCCAGGCAAATCCATTATATGGGATAAAGAAATTGAAATACTTTTCATGATCTTATTGACTCGACCAGGAATTTTTTTTATGATCTGCTCGTTCGCCTAATTGAATTTATGATCCGTTCCGAATTGAATGAAATTCTAATCTATTAGGTGTAAATTGATGTAGGTAAAATTTTTGGACAGTTTTTTTTATTCTTTGATTTGAAATGAAAGGGTTTTTTGAAAAACTATCTATTTCAAAACAATTACGAATAGATTACTAGATTCGCAATAAAAATGACGTCAAAATTCTCATCAACCAAAATCTAGTTGAATTTTGGAATTTTTGATCAAACAAAACAAAGAGAAAGACTTCGTTGGTTTAATTTCAACCCTTAAGAATTGGAAATTTCTCTTGACTTTACTTTACTAGAAATAGAATCGGAGGTGTATTTACCTAGTTTTTCCTTGAGACGAATTCAAAACTGTTCGGATTGTATAATCGTCAATTACTGACATTGGTAAACGACCCAAAGCAATTTGATTATAATTCAATTCGTGACGGTCGTAAGTAGAAAGTTCATATTCCTCAGTCATTGATAAACAATTTGTTGGACAATACTCAACGCAGTTACCGCAAAATATACAAATTCCAAAATCAATACTGTAATTAAGCAATCGTTTTTTTCGAATATCTGTTTCAAATTTCCAATCAACAACAGGCAAATCTATAGGACATACACGAACACATACTTCACAAGCAATGCATTTATCAAATTCAAAATGGATTCGGCCGCGGAAACGCTCGGATGTGATTAATTTTTCATAAGGGTATTGAATAGTTACAGGTAAACGATTTGCATGGGATAAGGTAATCATGAAACCTTGACCAATGTACCTCGCTGCTCGTACCGTTTGGTGACCGTAATTCATGAACCCAGTTACCATAGGGAACATATCGTAAATTTTTATGAATAATTTTATCTTTGTTTCTTTCGCTTGTTTGAACCAAGTTGTGAGCATCGTATTCTTTTTTTCTTTACAGTGAAAGAAGTTGGAAAGAAGTTGTTAATAATAAATTACCGAGAGAAATAGGTAAAAGAAATTTCCATCCAAGATTTAGTAGTTGGTCCATTCTTAACCGAGGTAAAGTCCATCTTGTTGCGATAGGAATAAACAAGAACAAAAAAGTTTTTGCTAATGTAATAAAGAGACCTATTGTCGTTCTAAAGATCCCATCTACTTTATTTAGCTCAGGGGAGAATATGTACGGAATGGAAATATTCCAACCGCCCAAGTAAAGAACTGTTACAAATAACGAAGAAAGTAATAGATTTAGATAGGAAGCAACGTAAAATAAACCAAATTTGATACCCGAATATTCGGTTTGATAACCTGCTACTAATTCTTCCTCCGCTTCTGGTAAATCAAAAGGTAATCTCTCACATTCTGCTAGGGAAGAAATTAGAAAAACTATAAACCCTATGGGTTGACGCCACAAATTCCAACCCCAAAACCCATATTTTGACTGCGCCTCAACTATATCAACTGTACTTAAACTATTAGATAATCATAGTCGATAATAACATCACAGTTCCCATCGCTATTCCAAAACCGTACATGAGATTTTCACCTCATACGGCTCCTCACGGGTCACAAATAAATCTAATGACCGGATCCGCATTATTTGTCTTGATATTGGTGTAGACTAGATAGAGTCAAAATGTGTCGGAAGGTCAAAAATTATACCAATGGAATTCCGTCCGCTATACTATAAGAAATTTAAGAAATTAAATAAATATAAAAAAAGTGCTTCTGAATTCATCTCGCCCCTTTTTTCAATTTTTCTTTGTTGAGTAATAACTTAAGTCTTCAATAAAATACTCCTTGTAGAAAACTCAATCAATATTTCAACCCACCGTTTTCCATTACGAAAAAACAAATTAAACGTTCCATTAGTTCATGAATGATGAGATGAATTATATCTCTATAAATATATGAAAGAAAAGGTTTTTCTTTTGTTTGTTTTTCATTCCTATTCTTCTTTCTGAGGAAACAGGGGCTTAAACTAAAAAAAGTAAAGGATTTTTTCGTTCCTGATAGTCATTGCTTTAATCGGTGGATAGGAGCCTACTCTGGATCGGAATCTGGGGAGTACTGCCTGATCATTTCTACTAATTTAAAGCCCCAATGAGTATTCCTTTTATGTTATGCAGAACTATCCTTTTAGATAATTTACATAATCTCCATTACTAATCCTTTGTGTATTTTGGTGTTCCTAACCATCCACGCTTTTTTGTTCAATCTTCCGTTTGGCAATATGCATATAGTAATCCATACAAACGATAGTAAAAATTCCATACGGTTTTTTTTAACCCGCTTCAAGCTAGGTTGACTAATCAACGAGTCTTGGGGTAAAGGATTTCTTCCGCTTATCTTTATTTCCACTTATTTCTTGTACATAGGAAATGAGATTCAACTTTTTTTTACTGCGAATTTATAAGCTGTTTTTTTTCACTCATATATAACTATCTAATTTAATTTATCAACCCATAATAAAAAAAGAAGATTCTCTCAACTTTTTTTTAGAACGAAAGAAAAGAAATAGGGAAAATAAAAATTTCTATTTTAACGAATCACACGTAGAGATATTGATAAAACGCATAGAGTTAATGGTATTTCATAACTAATCGATTGCGCAGCAGCTCGCAAACCACCTAAAAAGGAATATTTGTTATTTGATCCGTATCCTGACATAAGAAGTCCAACAGGAGCAATACTTGAAATGGCAATCCATAAAAAAATACCAATATTGAGATCGGCTAAAACAAGGTGATAGCTAAAAGGAATTACTGAAAAACTTAGTAAAATGGATATGACTGCTATAGATGGTCCAATACTAAATAATCGGGTATTTCCCCTAGACGGAAAAAGATTCTCTTTGAAAAGAAGTTTTGTCCCATCGGCTAGAGCTTGAAGAATTCCCAAGGGTCCGGCGTATTCAGGACCAGTACGTTGTTGTATTCCTGCAGATATTTCTCGTTCTAACCATACAATTACGAGTACACCTATTGTGATTCCCAATACAAGAGTCAAAATAGGGACAAATATCCATATGCTCTCGTAGACCTCTTTTAAAGATCCAATTTTTGAAAAAGAATTGATATCTTGTACTTCCGTTGTATAAATTATCATTTCAGCGATCAACTTCTCCCATAATAATATCTATGCTACCTAGTATCGTCATAATATCAGCCAATTTCATTTTTTTAACTAACTGAGGAAGAATTTGCAAATTGATAAAACCCGGCGGGCGAATTTTCCATCTCCAAGGAAAACCGCTTTGATCCCCTATCAGAAAAATTCCCAATTCTCCCTTTGGAGCTTCAACTCTCACATAAAGTTCTTGTTTCGGCAATTCAAATGTAGGAGACGGTTTTTTACTAATGAATCGATATTCAAAATCATTCCATTTTGTAGCCCTTTCTCTATCAAAACATCGGATTTCTAAATTCTCGTAAGGACCCCCCGGAATTCCTTCCAGAGCCTGTTGAATTATTTTTATGGATTCTGTCATTTCACTGATTCGGACTAAATAACGAGCTAAAGAATCTCCTTCTTTTTGCCACTGGATTTCCCAATCAAATTCGTCATAACACTCATAACGATCAACTTTCCGAAGATCCCATTGTATACCAGATGCTCGTAGCATTGGTCCAGATAAACCCCAATTTATTGCTTCTTCTCCACCAATAATGCCTATTCCCTCAACTCGTTCTAAAAAAATAGGATTTCGCGTAATAAGTTTTTGATATTCACCAACCCCTGTTAAAAAATAATCACAGAAATCCAAGCATTTATCTATCCATCCATAAGGTAGATCCGCCGCGACTCCTCCGATACGAAAAAAATTATGCATCATTCTCATACCGGTGGCAGCTTCAAATAGATCATAGATTAACTCCCTTTCTCGGAAAATATAGAAAAAGGGAGTCTGCGCGCCAATATCCGCCATAAAAGGTCCAAGCCATAACAGATGAGAAGCGATACGACTCAACTCCAACATAATCACTCTGATATAGCTGGCTCTTTTAGGTACTTGAATATTTCCCAACTGTTCTGGTCCATTTACGGTTATTGCCTCCGTGAACATAGTAGCTAAATAATCCCAACGTGTTACATAAGGCAGATATTGTATAATTGTTCGGTTTTCTGCAATTTTTTCCATTCCTCTGTGTAAATAACCTAATATTGGTTCGCAGTCAACAACATCTTCACCATCTAGAGTAATGATAAGACGAAGAACACCGTGCATTGATGGGTGGTGAGGTCCCATATTGACTATCATAAGGTCCTTTTCTGTAACCGGTATATTCATAGGTTTTTCCTCGATTCATTTGTACATGAATTGCTGAAACCGAAAAGAAGTTCATCAAAATTCAAGATCTAAAAAATCAACTAATTCAAAAATTTCAAATTCATTAACGATTTTTTGACTCCCGAATATCCAACTCACTAATTAATTTTTTATAACGCACTTCGCTTTTCTTTGATAAATAAGACAGCAACCGTTGACGTTTTCCCAAAATTTTTCGTAGACCCCTCTGAGATAAATAGTCTTTTCTGTGCAATTCCAAATGCGAAGTCAGTCTTCTTATCTTATTGGTGAAATTGACTATTTGAAATTCAACGGATCCCCTGTTTTCTTCGTTTTTCTCTTGAAAAATAACTGAAATGAAGGAATTTTTTTTCATAAAACAAAATCTTCTTCCCCCCTCCCCCTTTTTATGTGAATTTTGTTAATCAGTAATAATAATAAGAGGCATTTTGATATATACAAAGACCTTAAATTCGTTATGAACCTCTTCAATTTATCAAAAAAAAAATTAACAAAAAAATTAATCAATTTGTTTTTCTATTTGATTCATACTGGGCTACAAAGAAATGGTCGATTTTTGCAAAAGAGAAAATTTTAGAATTAAATAAAAACAATAAGAAAAGTCTGTTGATTCATTTATAGATCGAATTGATATGTATGTCATTAAATTAATATCATGTATCAAAATAGAATGCAAGAAAATCTTTGGGTCCACCTATTTTGTTTCATATTCCCGATATAATAAATATATCGGGAATATAGATGTACTATTAACGAATTTTGAATCGCGGGTACATATGTATTCGTAACATACTGAAACGACTGCCATCATTAGTATTAAACCAATAGCGATTCATACAAGCTAAATCCTCTAATCGATAATTGGGCCAAAGAAAGAACTTGAGTTTTTTTAGTTTTTTTTTATCGCTAGCAAGACGATTACTCTTATTCAAAACTTGACCGCAGTTTTTTACATCATTGTAAAATACTGGATTTCTATCCATACCATTTCTACCCCTTGAATTGAAACAAATTAGAATTCGCAATTCTCTACGACCTTTGGGGGATAAAATAGTTTCAGGAACAAACAAATCATAATGATTTTTGTCTCTATTTTCAGCCATTTTTTTCTGTCTTGTAATTAATTCATCAAAATTCTTCGTAGTAACAGAGCCTTCTTCCTGGTATATTTGATTGATTTTTTGTTTATTCTTATGAACCAACGAAATACCGATGGTTTGACATAGAAGTCCATCATTGTTTACAGGCAGACGAACTGGTTCGAGAAGAAAAATTCCCCTTCTCATTAATTTAGAAGGATTGAATTTCGCCTCGTTACGACGGAACAAACAATCCAGACATGTTTCCCCCCTTAATATGGAGAGTATAGCTGCTTCTGATACTTGATAGTCCTGACTTCTCACTTTAAGCAGGAAACAACTTTCATAGATACTAGTGTTTACTTTTTCGTCCGCAAAATCATCATACCAACCAAAGTAATAACGAAAAAGACGATTTTTTATGAAATCTTTAAAGTATATTTTTTTTTGAAAGTCTCGTTTTTGAGGGTCAAAAATTTCCTTCTCTTTCTCATTGAAAAAAAGTATTTTTGTTGGGTTCGATGTGTCCCTTTTTTTATTATTTTTTTTTCTACTAACATTTTCGTTTTCAATAACATTTGAAAGAAGGGATCTTTTTGGTATAATCCACGGGTCTTCCTTATATACATCATAAAGGTGCCCAAATTTTGGGTAGAACCAAACCCCAAGATTCCTTATAGGACGACTTAGTATTTCTTCATTCAGTCCCATCCAATCAAAAAGAAGGGCTTTTTTCATTTTTTTATTCGGGTCTTTATTTTGATAAATTGGGAAATAAAAGAGTCTTCTCCTATTTATTTTAGAATAATTTTGATAATTATTAACCTCATTTAGATTATTAATCTCAAGCATAATAGTCTTGGTGGAAACCCAGGACTCAATATCGTCCTTATCTTTAAGCCAAATATTAAACCAATCACAATATCTTCTAGATTTTCGGATAGAAAAATTCTCCCTATCGATAATATCATTTTCCCTTAGATAATTAGGGAATAGAAAATTGTGGATAGGGATACCTCCCAGCATACCAAAAAATTTCCCTTTCTCCGTGTTGGAATTATAAAAAATCTCTTCGCTATTATTTACTTGTAATGGTGATCCATAAATATATGAGTCCTTTTTATCTTCTTTATCTTCCTTATTAATAGATTTATATGAGAAAAAATTATATCTATAAGGTTTTTGAACATTCGATTTTTTATATTTTTGATTCATTAATGAGTCTGCGTCAAAATCAAACGAGTCTGCGTCAAAATCAAATGAGTCTGCGTCAAAATCATTTTTTTCTATGTAATGAATTACGTTTTCTTTTTCATATGAACTCTCTTTCTTTAAATCTTTATTTTGAGCCATACGGTGTTGATTGACGCTATTTCGCCATTTTTCTGGTACTAATCTAAGCCATCTAATATGAGATAAATCGTATTGATAATGAGTCTTTAACCAGTTTTTCCATTCATTTATTCCAGAATGGAAAACATTTTTATGTTTTAATCCGTAATGAAATATTCCTTGTTCTCCAAAATCAAAAAAATTCTTTATTTCATTTTTAAGAAAAATGGATGCTCCTTCATATTGAAGGATAGGCTTGAATTTATACAAGTTAATACCTTGGGTTTGTGATAATTTGTAAAAAACATATGCTTGTGAGAAGGAGGATAAGTCACAAAAAGTTTTGGATTTATTATTTCTAATATTTGAAAATGCTTTTATACTGGAAATCAAATTCATTTGATTTTGATTTGCTTTTTTATTTCTTTCCTGATTTCTTTCATTATTGAAAATGGATTTTTCAATAATTTTTTTTTTTATTGATTCGAGAACAAGTTGTGCATTGGTTCTTGTAATATTAATGATACGTAAAAAAAGATCTATGTATAGTCTTTCAATCCAAAATTGTATAAAAAAATAGAATTTACGGATTAATCGAGTAGTTCTTCTTTTTACTATATGCCAAATTCCTTTTGATGCTTTTAATATTTTATCATGATAACTTTTTTTCATAGAACTAATATTTATTTCTTGATTTAGAAATCCGTTTTCAGTATCGTTTATTTTTATAATCGTTTCTAGTTGATTTTGGATTGTGTTTGTTCTCTCAGTCAGATCTTTCATTTTTTTTTCTGTCAGTAAAAAATAATTTGTCCATTCTTTTATAGATCGACTTCGCATGGAAGATTCGTGAATCATCTGATTAATGATTATTGCATCTTTTTTAGTTTCACCCAATCCATCTATTTCTTCATCTATTTCTCCAAAAGAAGGAAAGAGCTCTTTTTTGTTTCCTTTTAGTTTTGTTCCTTGGAGAAATAGAATGCTGTTGATGATCCATTTTTTTGTTTCTTTTGAGACTTTTCGAAAGAATTTTTCTCCTTCTTCTTCTTTTAAAATGGTTAAAGCTCTAAAACACTTAATTTTCAATTTTTTAATTCTTTTTTTGAGTTCTTTAAATATAGGTTTAAAAAAAGAAGGTTCTTCTCGAGGAATACCAACAAAAAGCTGGTCAATTGGTGTTCCAGAGGGAGTTAAAAAACAAAAATCATGTTTTTTCTTTTTTTTCACGGCATTTTGCCAAGGTTGTAGGCAAAAAGGATATAGAATCTTTATCTGAATACCCTCTTTTAACCAGTCTGGTGGCAATTCATTTTCGGATATTGGAATACCAATATAAGTACATCTAATATGCCTTTCTCGTTTCCAATCTTTAAAATCCTCGGACCACTCGGGAGTTTGAAATAATAAGATACGTGCGATATTTTTAGCTATTATCAATGAAGGTAATATAATATATTTTCTAAGAATCGATTGGATTAGTAGCATCACACCTCTTATTTCTCGAACATATCCAAGTTCATCAAAATATTCTCGATCTTCTAGTTCTTCCAGCTCATCTCTTATTATCTCGGTACGAGATGGGTCTCCCTCCATCTCTTCCTCTTCGTCTTTTTCCCATTTGTTGTTACCTCGAAAAATTTCGGAAATCCTATAAAAGAGTTCGCTAATTGTATAATAAATATTATTATGAAAAAAATTATAAATGTTTTCGACTTGGTCCCAAAAAAATGGGGAATGGACCCTTAGTTGGAACGGATCGTTTGTAACCATTTTACGTCTTAGGGCACGTAAAGTACCTCTTATTAGTGCTCGACTATAATCCGGCAGTTGTGAACGCATTTTATACTCCACTTCTCGGTAGACACCATATGCTTTCCTAGGCTTAATTTCAAAAATCTTGATTTTTTTTGAACGAATTTCAAAAATCGTTGGAAACTTTGGTCCGCCAGCTGCGTCGTATGGATATTGAGGAACTTTTTTACTTATTTCGTTTATTCCAGTTTTATATTTTCTAATTGTTTGATCGATGGGATTTGAATCTTGCTCATCCGTTGTTATTGTCATTTCTTGATTATTAAAAGGGCGGTCTTCCTCAGTCAACAACGGTTCTCTATTAAGAATATCTATTCTCTGTTCAAATTCGTGATAATCAGTACTAACAAGTATAGCATGAATCTTATTTATCCAAGGTGTATTCAGGTATCTTTTTATATAACTTTGATTTGGTGAAAATAATTTTTGTATTCTGCCACGATAAGATCCATATAAGAACGGGTCATATTTTTGAGGACAGTATTCTTTTTTAGTTTCATTTTTACACAATCGAGTTTTTTTTTGGAGTATGTCCGGATCAAAAGGTTTTTTCTCTAAAGTTTCGACTCGATTTAGGAATTCCTTACTTAGATTTCTTGCTTTTAGTTCATTGGTAGAACTCCAACGATTATCTAATTCATCATAAGCAAAAATGTCTGTCGTGAAAAAAGATATCCTTTTTTGTATCATTTCTCCAAAAGTTGCCAAACTGGGAAGGTATGTAAAAGCTATTCGTTCTTTTCCATCACTTTCACATGTATAAAAAAAATATTGTGACATCTCATTTTTTACACCATTTTGAAATCGTTGATTTTTTATATATCGAGATGGTCGCCTCCTTCGGTTATAATTAAAAATATGAGTTACAATAGGTTTTTCAAACCAATTTTCAAGCCATAATAAATATTGATCTTCCTCGGTGGATACTGCTTGTTCCTGTTTAGCTCCTTCCCTTTCGAAAATTTCTATTTCTCTATCTATTTCTTCCCTTTCTTCTCTATCTATTTCTTCTCTATCTATTTCTTCTCTATCTATTTCTTCCCTATCTATTTCTTCCCTTTCTTCCCTATCTATTTCTTCCCTTTCTCTATCTCTTTCTTCCCTTTCTTTTTCTTCCGTTTCTTGCACTTGTAGTTTAGTATCAAAAGAATAACGTAATGGTATTTTGCTTAAATAGCAGATAGCGGTAGTAAATAAGAGAATACTAACTATATTATCTCGTAATTCTACCACAAAATATTTGAATTCTGCCACATAATACTTTAATTCTGATACAGCATACTTTAATTTCGGCACAAGATACTTATTAAATTGAATAGACCTAATAACATTCTTTTGCTGTATCCAGACTAATGCCAACTCAACCCTTTTCATTTCAACCCTTTTCATGAATAAAACAAGATACTTATTAGACCTAATAGCATTCTTTTGCTGTATCCAGACTAATACTAATCCAACCCATTTCATGAATAAAATGTGACCAATTAACCAACCAACAAAACTACTTGTTACAAATAACATCTTGTTGTTGCATCGAAACATATAAATGTTAACCAATCTGGCTAACATTGTACTTGGGAAAAGAAAATGGTTGAATAATTGAAAAATGAGATTATTCAGGAATAAACCTTGAACGCTAAGATTACTTATTTCATTTCTGAAAGCGGGTCCCATATCAATAAAGTATTCGTGATTGTTCCAAACGGCATAAAATGAAACATACCATAAAGCTAGTACTGTTATTGTATGGGGTCTACCCAATGCTAAATGCAGCGGCGCATAATAGATTGATATGAACATTATGAGCTGTCCTGCAAAAAAACCTGTTATTTCT